CCTCATACGGCTCAGCAATCCATTCTTTTTGAGGTCCCATCTTAATCTACACTATGCTAACTGAATTAGATTTATGAGAAATCTATCCCATTTGTTTTTTCTTGGGTTAACCAGAAGAAGTTAATTACATAAGTTTCAAATTCTAATTTAGATCAATAATTAGTTTCTCTTTTCTCCCACCTTCAGAAGCATGAAGCATGGATATACCCTATATCCTTAGAATTTTCTGAAAGGTAACTATCTCGGTTTCATATATGAAATTTATATAGAATCTTTGAAAAAGACTTTTTTCCATAAGAAAAAAGAACTTACTATCTTTGGGATCTGATGCTACACCGCTGCTCAATACTTTAGTGGATCCACTCTATTACATAAGTTGATTCCTAACTTGATATCCTGTATCATGACATAAGTAAGCAGTTCTTAACTGTGTATCGATCCGATAGCTCGATAATTGATCTTTACGGTGCTTTCTTTATCAATTAGATCCTTTATCCATAGAGTATGGTATGTGGGCCGTATCTTTTTTCCTATTTTTGGAAAGTCTCTTTCATTTCTACAGCTGATACAAATCGTTGCTTTGGACGATGCATATGTAGAAAGCCCATTTTTTTCTAGTATTGACTAGTCAATTTGCTCTTTTTTCCTTCTTTCTATAGTGGAGATAGTCGCACGTAATGACAGATCACGGCCATATTATTAAAAGCTTGTGGTAAGAATGGGTTTCGTTCTAGTGCCCGGAAATAATATTCTAAAGCCTTTGTATGCTCTCCGTTGCTTGTGTGTATAAGGCCTATATTATAGAGTATATAACTTCGATCATAGGGATCGATTTCTGGTCGCGTAGCTTCATAATAATTCTGTAAAGCTTCTGCATAATTTCCTTCGGATTGAGCCGACATCCGTTGCGGTCGTTCATTTTATTCAAAAAATCTCCGTTCCAGAACCGTACGTGAGATTTTCATCTCATACGGCTCCTCCCTTCTGTGCATAATACTAAGGGGAATAATCCATAGAATCAAAATTTCACTATTCTCATTATGAACTGACAGGAGCTAGTATTTTTACAAGAAATCTCTAGCCAGCCTTCCCGCAAGAGGTTTTTTCTTAACACCAACCGTATTAGTGCTAGATAGAAATGATAACTCCAACGATTTCTTTGTCCTCAACGCCTACTATTTCCAGGAATTAGTCACTTCAACGATCTTCGATGGTTATACGGGTATCCAAAGTACGAACGAGATGGATGTTTGTTGTCCCAACCATTCTTGCTAGTCCCAATACCGATAAGGAAAAGGGTATTTTATAACAAAGTTTTCGTGTTGTTGATTCCTAGGTGTAGTGCTTCTTCCCCTATGCCTCCTATTGGTACTAGTGGACCTGCAATACAGAACCTATAGGTATAACCTTTTGTTCAATACTAAAATCGACAATTAAAGTATCCGAGGCTGGATCAATCGAGGATACACGACAGAAGGAATTGTTCTATCCCCAAACTTTACCTTCACCAAGCGTAGGTTTTTCCATAATTTGGTTCTTTCTAGTCCGAACAACGTCTTTTTATTCTAAGACTGGGGTGAGGGCTAAAAAAAAAACAAGAAAAAAGAATCAAATCACACCATCCCTGTAATAGGTAAATGCCTTTTTTTCTCCTAAAGTTGTCGGAATTATTCGTAATAAAATATTGGCTACAATTGAAGAGGTCTTATCAATAAAATTTCCATTTATCCGAGATCTAGGCATAATTAGCAATCCATTCTATAATTCTTCTCATTATCCCTCGGGGAAAATGATCCCACAAACAAAGGAATTGTAGTACAAAATAACATAAAAACAGACGACTCATTCTAAAAAAAAAAACAAAGATGCGGACCTTCTGCTCAAATTGCCCGCCTTTTGGACAAAGAGAGATAGGATACTTTTGAATCAGATTGGACTCATCCAAATTTCGTAGCATACAAATTAGTGTAGCTATTACTATTTCATCTAAGTTGAATAACCGAGGACTTTATTTTGATATGGATTCTGATAACTCGAGAAATTTAGATTTGGTTATGATCCAAAGAAGAAAAAGGATGGAATAATAATTCCATGAAAAAATATTGAAATGGAATCGAAAAATCCACGGTACGATTCATGAATTTGTAATAGATAGATGGGGTAGTTGATGAGATAAGTTGTTGTTGATAAATTGGAAAGGAATTTTTGATTTCTATAGAATCATTGATCGGTCGTACCTGTACTGTAATAATACGAATGCCTCGCTATTCACTCGGTTTCTGGTCAATAATAAGATTGCGTAGGAGAGATGGCCGAGTGGTTCAAGGCGTAGCACTGGAACTGCTATGTAGGCTTTTGTTTACCGGGGGTTCGAATCCCTCTCTTTCCGTTTCTGTTAATTCACAGACGTTACCGACCACAATGTATCAAATCAAATAACAATTGATACCATTCTTCCAACAGCATTTGATAGAGATTCTCTATTCCTAATTACATTGCT